TCTCGTGGTAGTAGTGTTATTCCGCCCGGGAATATTAGCAAGCCTTGCCCCCACCCCAGGTAATATCCTCCAGTTCCTTTGCAAGCGGTTTTTCTCTTGGCAACTCTTGATCCAGTTTCATTGTAAGTCAAAAAAATCTTTCTTTTTGCTATCTAGTTTTCAGCACGCTTTTCAATCAAGTTGCAGTTTCAGTTCTAATCAGTGCTTCTCTTCCTTTTTAAGTGAGTACTTGATAGGGCCATTCCACAGACTCCTAAGCACTCCCTGTAACAAGGGACTCCATTCCAAGAGGAAAGACTAAATAAATGGTTTGCGAAAGAGGATAGAACCTATGCGTATGGCAACGTCCTCTATATAGTGTTACACTCTTCTAATTCCAGGGAGTCACTCTAGCCCTAGTCGAACACTCTGGTCTGGTATAGAAGGGAGAAGGAAAGCAACTCCAAAATAAAATGTAAGAACAAAATTTTCCAACCCGCCCTCAAAAATCTACCTAGTTTTATATCCCTCATACGAGAAAAGCACTGTCTTTCAGGAGATGCTTACACCTCTAGGTAGAGTCTATCCTCTACTGGAATGTACTACTCCATATCGAACCTATAACCTATAACATCCTATGCATGGAAGGCAACTCTATCAAGTAAAGCTCAACCCCTAGCACTGAACCTCCAAAAAGGGAACTGGATGAATGGGAACTGGCTAGCCTCTATCCTTAGGACCTAGAATCTGCTATCCAAGATAGGACGGACTCCTATCATCATATGGTTTTTTTGAAGACTTTCATTTCATTCCCTGCGAGGTCTAACGATGAGAGACTGCTCCGGGAGCAAATAATCATTCTTTTTGCCCACTTGCTTTACTCCGCTTGCTTTCCTAAAAGATCTAGTTTCAAAACAAAACAAAATGGGCATTCGATAGAGCAAGATAAGGATTTGTAAAGACTTTCAAACTAACGGGCCCTAAACCTAATACAGCTTTCAATAAAGATTCTTGCGCTTACCCTTGCCCTACTCCTGTAGTAAGAAGACTAGCTTTCCGTCCCGCCATTTCTGAAAGTATAGTAAAGGGACGACCGATTCTTGATAGCACTAGTCTCGTTGAAAGAGAGTTCCTCATCGGAATTAGGTAACAACAACTTCTTGATCGGAAAAAAGAAGTTGTTTTCACTCCGATAAGAGGAAGAGAGTGAATCTATATTATTAATAAGAGATCTTGTACGGCTATCTAATCCATCCCAGCCAGCAGTACTTGCTGATCGATAAGACGTATCCCAAAGCAAAGGAGTTTATTCCTTCCACCCGCCCTCTTATGTCTATCCGAACACGGCACTGTAGCTCCCGTTCATTGCCCTTTGCAATTAATTACCACCATCCTCGCCCTGGGGGAACCCGAGACCACATATATATATATCGCCGATAAAGAAGCCTATTGACAACATTGGCTCGTGCAACCGCCTCGGAAAGGCCAGATAAAAGAGAAGACACTGCTGCTGCTGGGTTAGACTGCTTTCGTAGAATGATGAGCTTTATCTCAATTGCCTTGCCTGTCTTCGGACTCGACTAATACTTCTTTCAATTGCTTACCCAGCTTCGGGCAGATCATCCTCGGGAAGGAGAAGTGGAGCTAGACCAGTAGAAAGGAGAGGTTTGAAGACGATCGAATGAAGTTTACGGAAAAGCTCGGGAAGTTTCCTCTTTTAGTTGCTGTTCCGGAATCGGAGCTATAGTAGGAGCTTGAGTAGAAGGAGTCAAAGGAGCTGGTCTCAGCCTTCCTTTCGTGCTCGTGAATGCGCTCCTGTAATGCATATGATAGTACCCTAGCTCGGAACCAGTCGATTCCTGAGTGCGCGTATCCAGGAACTGAGCCAAGTCAACCGACGCCGAGGATTACTTCACGAGAGGGAGAAGAACTCTATCTAGCCTTCTCTGGTATTCTAAAACAGAATTCCTTTCGGGGAGAGATTTTGCTTTTATCATTCCTTCTCCAGCAGCTCCTTCTGTAAGACGAGTTCCTTAGAGAGAGTTGTCTCGCGCCGCAAAGAGACTTCGGTTAGTCTGCTTTGCTGCTTACTCTGTTCCTGGCTTTCAAGCTTTCAGTTTAGGGCGTGATATTCTAAGACCAATGCTCAGAGAACCTTGCTTTTTCCCAGTCAATAGCTGTCTGCGTAAAACATGCCATACTCCCGCTCTCACTCCCTTCAACAATAGCCATGTCATATTCCTCGGGAATTGCCTAAAATCCCTCTCTTCAACATCCCTTGACCTAGCTCTGTAAAGGAGGACTTTCTAGTCAGTCTTACGTCCAGCCAGTGCAAGCCCTCTTCATTCGACTACAGATGTAGCAAGCCGCTTGAAATTCAGATTACGCTTAGGATAGCCGAAGCGATGGTTATAGATATAGATAAAAAGCCGGTTCTAGCTCAACCTCAAAAGCTGGGGAAAGCTTTTCGATTATTAATTTCTTTCCGCAGGGACGGATCAAATACATCTAGAGTTCGCTTACTCAAGTAAGAGTTCCATCTATTTTAATAATTATAGGAGTCAAGTGAATAATCTTTTTCAAGCTATCGAGCTATAGGACAAGCAAAGTAAAGCGAAAAGATCTATCCAGTCCAGCAGGTATAGCAGGTTGACTAGCCATTGATCTAACTAGTTTGAATGCTAGTTTCCAGTGATTCAATTGCATAAAAAGGATAATATATTCCCAGGCGAGCTCCTTTACCTGCGGTTTCAGTTGGACTCCCTAGAGATTTCTTTTCATGAGAGGATGTAGGATTACTATTACTATAATAGGCTTATGGAGAGGTGCGCTAATAAGCGTCTGGGAGAATAATAAAATATGCTTTTCTTTTCCTTAATGAAAAAATACTAGAATTTAATAGGGAGTGTACCCCAAACCTCTGTGGAAGTCAAATACAGTGATCAAGCCTTAGAGTTAGCCTTTAGCGAGTGTAGGAATGACTTGCTGCTCCAACCTTCCGAGGGCTAGGGACAAGGGCTTTACTCAAAGTCATATGAATCGAGTTACATACCTGGAACTAGCGTTATAGGAATAGACTTCTCGAGTCTGTGGAACGATTAGGCTTGTTTTCTCGCAGCATCCAGCCTAAGAGAATATAAAAAGGGAGTGGGTGACTTCTATTAGATAGATGCTTCTGCTGAATATAAATAACCTTATGATCAGTATAATGTTCGGAACCTCCCTGCATTCGATCTCCTCCCCTTCCTGCTTTCCGTCGGGTGGGACATTGCCCAAAAAAGAATCTTCCTGAATTTCCCACTAAAGTGACTGCTTCGTTGAAGGGGCTTTCGAACTGCATTGATCAACCAATTCACAGACGATGAAAAGAACTCCTCTAATCTGAATTACACTAAGTGGGTAAAGACGGACCCTTAGCTGGATCAACGCAAGGCCACCTCGTCTTAGTATTTTCACCAGGTTGTTAGAATCTTAAGTAGTGGACTGCCTCACTTTCGTTTTAGGAAAGTCGGGATTTTTGGCATCAAAGATGGGATAGATATTATATGCCATCACAGCTGAACGTTTACCTTACAGAATGCCTTCCTTCTCGTGAGAAGAAATCCCTTTAGTCAAGTCTAAGTAAGGCTCTTACTAGATCTCTTGTACCGCTATTCATGGTGTAATTTTCTATCTGAATAGAATGTGATTGCCTGAAAGCGATTCCGGGAGAGCCTAGCATAGAGCTAGCTTTCTTGTGATGAAATCGCTTACCCCTGCATGCTAAGGCTCAGTCTTTCTAGATCTTCTAGTTACCCATTCTTCCCCTCTAGGCTAACTGAACTCACTTAAGCCGAATCTCACTCCCTCTTTATGGCAGCTATCTCTTCCTAAACAGTAGAGAAAGAAAGCCCGCTGACTCCAGCACCTCTATTGCTTGTGAAAGATAGTTATTCCCTCTGCTTTGATGCTTTCGCTGATTCAATAGCAGCTCCCATTCCTGCAACATTAGTTGCTTCCTCAACAAGAGATTTAATCCTCATCTCTTGAACTCTGGGCTTCTTTAACAATAGCGGATTCTACCCTAGGATTCGTGAAAAGAAAAAGAAGCAGTTATGCCCTTCGCCCTAGTACTGGGATCAGGAACTCCTCTATCTATGCTAATGGTTCCGTTGTCATACTATATTCTATTCTACCTTCGAGTCCCTCATTCCCTTTCGAGCTAATGAGAGCTAACTGGCAAGAAGCAAGAACATTCTCAGCTAACCGCGAACAGAGTTCCGAGTCGCTTATTGGAATCAGAGACTTAGTCAACAAGCATTCCCACCCGAGACATTTTTTTCTTCTACTAAGAACTTTTCCGAACACCTATCCAAGCCAAGCTTTTTGCCGACTCTATACCCTATCCGTTAATGCTTTTGTTCTTCAATCTCTTCCTATTCTTTCTCCCCCTCGGGAAACTACCGTAAGCCCTTAACTTCCTTCGCTCTGCATAGCTGTCTGTGCATTGAGGGAGCAGCAGTGGACTTAGTGGGCAGTTAGAAGGCACAAACGGATGTGTTGCATGCTAATGTGGAATTAACCACACTAGATGCGAAGGCAGGTCAAAAAAGGAACCGCATAACCTCAAACAAGAAAACTAAGGGGCACCTGTCGGTAGCCGACTTCAAGTCGAAGCTAAAACAGTCCAATTTGCCAAAAGTCAACGGCTTTGTTTGATTAAACGTCCCGTCTTGAGGGATTCATTATTTGGATCCAACGCATAACGAACTCTAGAAGGCCATAAACAGTCTTTGGAATACTGTTCTCCCTTCATGTGAAAAAACTCAAACAAGAAGCGGAAAGCTCCAAGTTCGTAAGGCAAGGAAGTAAAGACAGACCGAAGTTTGTCGTACTTCTTCCCTACTAATTGAAGCTGTAACTTCCACACTAATTGAGTGAGTTTATGAGTAGGTAAGGACTTCCAGGTTGGATCCCAAGACATTCCTTGATATAGAAGAATGTGGGATATCCAGGGTGTGTATCGGTCAAAGATGGTCTTTAACTTCATTTTTATTAGACCAACCTGACTGAGAACTTCGTCCTCAGATATCCATGGCTCGACCATACTCGCGAAGGTCCCCTTATCTACTCTTTTTCTTTTCACTAACTCTATTATTCTATATAATGAAAAGAAAGACAGGTAGATCCTCACTAGCTGGTCACTCCGATCGTCTCGTTTCATTATCATTCGACGATGGAACGCTGGGATGATCAGAGGGTACCCTGATCTATTGAGGGATACCGGAACCGGTAATAGGTCATGGCAGTTTGTACAACCCCCATAGGCCTTCTGTAAAGATGAACTACATTGCTTAAGATATAAAGCGCAAAGTAGCCACCCAGACTTCCGACCTAACCTAATAACCGCTTTGGTATACAGGTATGCAGCAATACACAGCTCCCCTAGGATTGCCTATCATAGCAAATGCTAACCAGTTGCCTAGGACAATCCTTAGGTCAGGTAGGGTACTCCCGTACTGAGCACACGGCACAACGAGAACAACAATAAAGAGAGAGAGCCATAAGACCAGACGCCAACAACTTATGACTTGTTAGGACAACTCAATAGGACTAAAGCCTCCATATCCATCCTAGAGCTCCTACAAACCTCTCCTAAGCACCAGGAAGTTTTCAAGAAGTTCTTGGCCGATGCCCAGGTACCTGTAGAAAGCACCCCTACTGACCTAGAGAATGTGGTAGGAATTCTCACTGCACCGACGGCCATATCCTTCTCAGATGATGACCTACCCAATGGTAAGCTATCTCCCCATATCAGAGCCCTGAACTGAACTCTTCTTATCGGCAATCGTTCTATCTCTCGAGTTCAAAAAACCCTCAACATCTGCCCTCTATCCACGCTGCGCGCCCTTGACATTTCTGAGGACTCTCTGGCTCCTTCTCCCGTGTACATCACCGCTTATGATAACTCGAGAAGGCCAGCAAGAGGCAGGCTGATTGCCGATGTCCAAGTAGGCCCTTTGATCCTCAGTACCACCTTCCATTCCTACTTGCATCTATTAGGAGAAAGCTTAATCGAGTGGGATTTATCTTCCATCCCGTGAGAGTTTCCTGCCAGCTAGTTAAGTTCTATTCGTAAAGTAAGTTATCTGACTTAATCCAGCAAGTAAGCAAGTGAAAGCAAGGGCTTGGGATTTGATCCACTCGATATAGGGAACGAGCAGATGCTTTCTCTTACATTAAATAAGACTAATTTCGATCAAATCAAGAACGAACAAACTAGACTCTATACCTTCTCTTATTCTGTTTATTATACAGAACCTCTCTGAAAGGGCTATTTCTTTAGTTCAAAACAATAGTTAGAGCTCTGTTCACTCAACGGGAACACGATTTCTGGTTTGATCCCGTTTCGACAGATTCTGACTTGTTCATCTTCGGGCAAATCCGGCATTTGTTGGCCTCAAGCCTCCATCTGGTGATGTAATCTTGGACGGTTTCCTTGTGTCTTTGCCGGAGATTGTCCAAGTCAGCGATGGTAACAGCTCGTTGGGTTACAAAGAAGCGACCAACAAATAACTGTTGCATCTCTTCTTCCCAGCTCTTGACTTAACCCTGAGGTAAAGTACCATTGGAATGCATCTCCGGTCAAAGATGACCCGAACAGGCGCAGGCAATAGTGATTGGTTGGTTTTACACCAAGTTTCCTAATGCCAGCGAGAAGTGATGAAGGTGTTCTTGAGGGTTTCCAGTGCCGTTAAAGCGATCAAAGCTCGTCATTTTCCTTCGAAATCTTTCAACGGCTTCCCGACTCCTTTCTTTTCTTTCGGCCTACCCCCGCTCTCTTAAGGCCTTTCCTTCGCTCTGCCGAGCTTACTACTTATCTTTTTCCTCCGTCAGACTCTGTGGAAGCCTTCCCTTCTACCCCGTCTGGTATTCAATTCACTAGCTTCGGCCACTTTCACTCCCGTTCTTAAAGAGTCAAAGCACCTGAATTAATAGTATAAGGAGGATGGCATTAAGCATATAAATGAGATTGATGCTTCGAATGCCCTGAGAGTGTCTAATCAGTCCCTTCCTCCCCCCTTGGCTGGCGCCAGTACTTAACGTCAACTTGCTAATCGTGTATTGGGTCGAAACTCCTCCCGTTTCTGCTTGAGCGGTCCTTGTCGAACCGAAACTATACTAATAAATAGACTTTCTGGATTGCTCGCTAGGTCTCCCATCTCTTAGCAGGAAAGGATCAGCCCCAGTGTCGTTTTAGTTCACCGGCGGGCGGCTTTGAGCATCATCAGAAGTGGGCACGGGAGAAACAGTTTGGTTCCTATCTACCGTTGGTGTGAACGCTGCAAACAAAGATCTAAAGCAAGACAAGACACAGTCGTCAATTCTAGAGACCATCGGTGCATACCCTCCAAAAGTGTATCCCTTCCCTATCGTTCGTAACTGTAATTCGTTGACTGCGGAAAAACCCACCTAGCATAGTCAATAATCTTTCTGGATACCCATCCAGTCCGCGACATTAGTTACCTTGTTGTAATCCAT